TACTGTATAAACAAAAAGTTTGAGAGTAAGCATTACATAATCTCCAAGATTTTTTTGTTAAGGAATAGATTACCCATTTTTCCTTACTACACAGATCCACTAGGATGGGTTTTGTTTATTTTGACACCTAAAAATGCAAAAATCAATTCTTAAAAAAAATGGCAAGAATTGCTTTATAATAAGCACTCTTATCAATATCAAAAATTAGTTTAGGTATTGTGTGGGTACCTAAAGGTACCTGCTCAACGTAGGCGCAGGGGGTAGAAAGGCGGATCCAAATTTATTGCTGCAGCTATACATTCAATGTATAAGAATTCTAATTTTAGAATCGAAGGTTCATAATATAAGACTTCTCGGCTCTTATCCATTTTTTTTTCATTTTTTTGGAATGAATACATCATTCAATTCAATTTGGCAGACAGAATAGTAAAGATTTCATCGAAAACTTACAGCGGCTTGCCAAACAAACGCTAATAGAAAAAAGAGTACAGGTATGACAGGCATAACATCCACGATGGGGTTGAAAATGGCATAAGCTTCGGGTAATTTGGCGAAGAAAAAGCTAGTCGGACAAAGAACAGAATTAAAACAGATACAGGTTAAACTAAGTATATTAGGCATAACAAGCATTTCGTTCTTGTAGAGTAGATAATTGGATTTTGATTGAGTTATTTTTCTAAGGGAAAAAAGCAAAAGAAAAGGTGGATTCCAAATCCTTTTTTCTTCGGACTTTCCCAAACACAAAATACCTCCTTGTATTCGCATTCTCAAATGAGAATGGAAGAAATTCGACTTTCATATAATATCTTAATAGAATTCCATGTAATGATCAATGCATTTTTTGGATTCTATATTATCCGCATGTCTAGAATCCTAGCAAGAAAATATCCCTCATTTTTTAGGTAATTGAAGTGGGATTGACGAATAATATATTAAAATTAAAATTAAAATAATAGTGTTTATTAGTGTTGCATAAAACGAAATGGGGCGTGGCCAAGTGGTAAGGCAGCGGGTTTTGGTCCCGTTACTCGGAGGTTCGAATCCTTCCGTCCCAGATTTTATCTGATGAAGCAAAAGATAGAATCGTATTGTGCCCTGTATGACACAAAAAAAAGTTTATTTTAGTTTCAGCACAGGCCTTAAAACTTTTGACCAAGATCGGCGCGAGAAAAAAGAAAAGGGTTTCCATTCTACGCATAGGGACTCCATTTTTCTATTTTAGGTATTATCTGATTTGCCAATATCCATTTCTAAATTAATGGAATGTGAGGATTAGAGATAAATTCATATATTCTGTTTACTCGACTTTCGAATTGATTGAAAAAAAAATCGTACTTTTCTTATTTTTTTTTCGTTCTTTCTTTTGTTATTCGAGTCGAAGAAGTGTGAGAATTTTATAACTATCCCAAAACTACCAATCTTTTCATTGGCATAGCTTATTTGGTTATATAACTATCCCAAAACTACCAATCTTTTCATTGGCATAGCTTATTTGGTTATATAACTATCCCAAAACTACCAATCTTTTCATTGGCATAGCTTATTTGGTTAATAGTTAATTGTTTTTGTTACAGAAAAATATATGAATTAATGAAATTAATTCAACTGGAGGTTGAGAGTTTATTTGTTGGGGAAGAGTCGATCCTTCTCATTTCAGGATTGATCATCTTGAGTTCTCTGTTGAGAATGGAAATTAAATAATAAATAAGTCTTAAGCAAACTATTTTATTCCTCTTTTTCGAACTATGTTTCATTCATATGATAGAATATGAATTTAAATAAATTGGATCTTTGCAGAGTGTTCCTCGATAAATACTTATTTCTTTTATCCATATTTCTCCATAGATAGCAAGTTTGAATTAGTATACAAAAGCAATGACTATTCATGATTCCTTCCATATTGGATCAATTCTCGATACCATTTTGCAATGAAATTAGAGGAATGTTATGGTAAAACTTCGTTTAAAACGATGTGGTAGAAAGCAACGTGCGACTTGAAGGACATGATCGACTGTGGATTTTTCTATCCATCATTTTCCATAGTAATGAAAATGTTCTTGGCTCGACATAGTCTGTTCTATTTGTCCCGAACCTAATTTGCGCTGGGTTGTTTGTAAGTAAATAGTACACGATGGAGCTCGAGAGGACAGAATTTCTTTTTTATCAAGGGAAAGAATCTAGGGTTAGTGAAAACTAATAAATTAGGCCAACTTTGTCAGTCTATCCTTAATATAGAAATAAAAAGGTGAAAATAAGAAAAAAGTCCAATTTTGGAAGATTGGAAAAACTTTTCGATTAAAAGTCTATCTGAATCAATCGTTCATATTTGATTTCTATAGAAGAGTGAAATGCTTTATCGAAGGAAATAAGAAAAAAGAAAGGGTATGTTGCTACTCTTTTGAAAGAAAAAAGAATAGGAATTTCCGAAGTAATGTCTAAACCCAAGGATTTCACAAATCAAAGATAAAAGATTCCAGAACAAGTAAACACGATTTTCAACCGTCTCAACAATAGAATTAGATCAGAATAAGGAATAAAAGTAAATTTGTTCGAGATGAGATAAAGAAAAGAGTTTAGAGACGACTCAAAAAATTTCGAAGGGTTTTTCTTTTGAAGTCTGTCAGTCAAAATTAGCCAACTTGAGTCATGAGTATAAATGAAATTTGTTTTTTCTTTTCTTTAAGGAAATTAATGCAAGTCATAATCGAATTTCTATCTACTTATATTATAGTATTATAGACAGAAATTAGAATCATTTTCTCGAGCCGTATGAGGAGAAAACCTCCTATACGTTTCTAGGGGAGGGGTTGTTTATCTACATCTATCCCAATAAGCTATCTATCGAATCGTTGCAATTGATGTTCGATCTCGAAGAGAAGGAAGAGATCTTCAAAAAGTGGGTTTTTATGATCCAATAAAGAATCAAACTTGTTTAAATGTTCCAGCTATTCTCTATTTTCTTGAAACGGGTGCTCAACCCACAAGAACAGTTTATGATATTTTAAGGAAAGCAGAATTCTTTAAAGATAAAGAACGAACTTTGAGTTACTAAATGAATAAAAAAGTAGGAGGGGGTCGCTAGTACCTCTTAATTATTTAGACACAGCCTCTTTCTTAGTCCTATTTTTTCGTTGCATTTATGTCGTGCCAATCCAACAAAAGTCCTTATTTTATTTCCTTTTTGTATCTAATTGCATTGTATTTCCATTGACAAAGGTCTATTAAAAAAATAGAATTTGTAGATAGCTGGGTCTCTTTATCGTCATTCCATATTAGGTATTTCTGTCTACACTTCGTTCAAATGAGGGGGTTGCCCCCCTTGCATGTACTCTCTATAGAAGATTTATTTATTTAAAGAAATCAAAATTGCTAAAAAAATGACAATTTTGCCATTGTGATTGGGGCCGCTCCTTTTTTACCCTTAGTGAAATTGAACGGGATCAGTTCATTTTGGTATTTGCGTGTTTTTAATGTTAATGGGTGATAAAATCTTTCTTTTGATGTCTTGCTAATTCAATGTTTTGACAGAAGCGTCCGGTGTAATTCCATCGATTTTTAGATTTCGATCGTGTCTAAGAGATCCTATTTTATCTGGGTTGCTAACTCAATGGTAGAGTACTCGGCTTTTAAGTGCGACTATGATCTTTTACACATTTGGATGAAGCAACAAATTCGTCCAGACTCTTGGTAGAGTCTAGAAGACCACGACTGATCCTCAAAGGTAATGAATGGAAAAAATAGCATGTCGTAATAAAATTAATTTCTTTTTTTTGAATAAAAAAATTTCGATTTTCTGGGTCTAGTGAATAAATGGATAGAGCCTGGCTCTAATTCTGATAAAATAAAAAGCAACGAGCTTAACTCCTTAATTGGAAGGATTCCCCAATCTAATTAGACGTTAAAAATATATTAGTGCCTGATGCGGGGAAAGGTTAGGTTTTCCTATGAGTGGACCCTTTACTTTATTTTTTTTAGAAATCCTAATTATTCTTGATTATGGATTGAAAAGGGATGTTATGAATTGAATGTGTAAAAGAAACAGTATATTGATAAAGAGACTGTATTCCAAAGTCAAAAGAGCGATTGGCCCGCAAAAATAAAAGATTTGTTCTTATTTGTTTTGTAATTTAGAACAAACATAAACTAATTGGATAGAAAAGGAGCGGAAAAAGATCTATGGATTAGATTTCTTTTCTTTCCAGGGTTTGTATTATGCAACACCTTGTTCTGACCATATTGCACTATGTATCATATCATCATTTGATAAACCGAGAAATGCTTTTTTTCTCTGATTCAAGTAGAAATACAAATGGAAAAATTCGAGGGGTATTCAGAAAAACGGAAATCTCGTCAACAATACTTCGTCTATCCCCTTCTCTTTCAGGAATATATTTATGCATTTGCCCATGATTATGGGTTAAATGGTGCCGAACCTGTGGAAATTTTTGGTTGTAATAACAATAAATTTAGTTCACTACTTGTGAAACGTTTAATTATTCGAATGTATCAGCAGAATTTTGGGATGAATTCGTTTAATCAACCTAACCAAGATCGATTGTTGGATCACAGCAATTATTTTTATTCTGAGTTTTATTCTCAGATTCTATCTGAGGGGTTTGCGATCGTTGTAGAAACCCCACTTTCGCTAGGGCAACTATCTAGTACGGAAGAAATACTAAAGTTTCAAAATTTACAATCTATTCATTCAATATTTCCCTTTTTAGAAGACAAATTTTTGCATTTACATTATCTATCACATATAGAAATACCCTATCCTATCCATTTAGAAATCCTGGTTCAACTCCTTGAATACCGGATTCAAGATGTTCCATCTTTGCATTTATTGCGATTCTTTCTCAACTATTATTCGAATTGGAATAGTCTTATTACTTCAATGAAATCTATTTTTCTTTTTTCAAAAGAAAATAAAAGACTATTTCGATTCCTATATAACTCTTATGTATCAGAATATGAATTTTTCTTGTTGTTTCTTCGTAAAC